ACCTAAAAGGTGGAATAGCGATTTTCGAACCATTTCCTATAAGAGAAAGGTTTCCATTACTTTGAGAAATGGATTCTATATCAAACTATAGCTATTGCATTAAAGAAGAAAAGAAACTAATAGAAGTCGAAGACGCGGAATGGTAGTGAATAGAGAGAAAGATTCTTCTGGTTTTCTTGTTCCTGAAAATATTCTATCTATCTCCTAGACGCCGTAGAGAATTGAGAATTTTCATGTCTTTCAATTCTCGTACTCGTAATTGGAAAGTTGCGGAAGGAGATCCATCATTTTGCAAGGAAAACTACATAAAAAACTCTGGACAATTTCGAAATCAGGCCAAGCGTCTTAATACATATGCAAAAAAATTCATTATTGGCCCACCATTGATTAGAAGATTTAACTTGTATGAATCGCTATTGGTTTGATACGAATAATGGCAGTTGTTTCAGTATGTTAAGGATACAGATGTATCCACAATTCATTTAGAGTTACTTAATAGCCTATTTCTTATACCATATCTCTATCCCGTGAAATTCTCGAGCCGAAAGATGGATGCATATGCTATGTTTCATTTTGCTAAATGATATCAATTAAACGGTGTATCAATTCCATAAATTGGATATAGCAATAAATAAATCAGCAAAATTCTTTTATTTTAGATAGAAGAAAAGTTTCTTCTATCTAAAATAAAAGAATGTACCCTTCTATCCAAATCCAATTTGCATCGATAAAATAAATCAAAATTCCAGTAGTAGATGAATAATTGCAAATTTTTGTGTGTACGAGATTAGAATAACTTCAAAATAACTGACATAATTTTTTATTTTTCCTGATCAGAAAAATACATGAAAAAGAAAGGAGGTAGAAAAATTTTTGGATTTATGGTTAAAGAAGAAAAAGAAGAAAACTGGGGTTCTGTTGAATTTCAAGTATTCAGTTTCACCAATAAGATACGGAGACTTGCTTCACATTTGGAATTACACAAAAAAGATTTTTCATCGGAAAGAGGTCTCCGAAGACTTTTGGGAAAACGTCAACGTTTGCTGGCTTATTTGGCAAAGAAAAATAGAGTACGTTATAAGAAATTAATCAGTCAGTTGGATATTAGGGAGCGGTAATTTCATCGTTCGAATTTTTTTTCTTATTTTATTAGTAGTCTTATAGTAGTCTTAGATTTTGCATTTTGATGAGCCTCGTTTTGAGGAATTCATGGAATAATCCATTTTCATGGAATAATGAATTAAGGAAGAAAGGATATGAGTCTACCGCTTACAAGAAAAGATCTCATGATAGTCAATATGGGCCCTCACCACCCATCAATGCATGGTGTTCTTCGACTGATCGTTACTCTCGATGGTGAAGATGTTATTGATTGTGAACCCATATTAGGCTATTTACACAGAGGAATGGAAAAAATCGGCAAATAGGAAAGCTACTTAGGCAGGAGATAGGGGAATTCCTTAAGAAAGAAAAAAGAATAAGAACACGGATACATAACATAAAAAAAAGAATAAATAAGACGAAATTCGACCTCCCCCTACATATTTAATTTCTTCTCCTATACAAAAACTAGCAAGACCTACTCCATTGGTAATTCCATCAATGACACCCTTGTCGAAAAACTGCGTTAGTTCGGTTAATCCTCTTATACCCAAGGTAAAGGTCCTAGTATAAAAAATATCTATATAACCGCGATTATATGACCAACTATATATCTTTTTTTTTAGTTGATGGAAAAAATACTTTTTCGGACCCCCTTTTACAAAGGAATTTATTAAATCCAAATTCTGAAAAAAAGAGTAAGCAGATCCATAAAACATATATGCTATGAATAGACCAAAAATAGCTAGACTTACAGAAGAAATTGCATTAGTGATAAATTCATATGAATTTATGGAAGAATTAGAACTTTCTTGGAAAAAGTTGATTGAGGGAGTTAGCCACTTTGATAATATGGTTAATTCCCCTATTTCATTATCAAAATGGATTCCTATAGATCCAATAAACAAAGTACAAAGCAGTAATATAAGAAGAGGAAATAGCATAGTATTTCCCGGTTCATGAGGATAGACAAAAGTGTTTTTAATCCCCAATGAAGTACTAAAGGACCCTATACTATTTCCTGTATTAACATGAATTTTGGATAGATTTTGTGAAAAAAAAGAAACTCCACTCTTCGCTGTTGATAAAACGAAATCCCTATTGACTCCTTTAGATATCCTTTTTCCCCATAACGATATTGAATACAACGAATCCTCTTTAGTACTACTGTAATTTTGAAAATGAACACGCAAATACCCATCAAAAGTAAGTAAATATATCCGAAACATATAAAACGCAGTTAATCCTGCAGTAAAAGAAGCTATTATTCCAAAAAAGGGTGAATATAACCAACTATTACTAAGGATTTCATCTTTGGACCAGAAGCAAGCAAGAGGTGGAATACCACAAAGAGAAAGGGTACCCCATAAAAAACAAGTTCTTGTAATTGGAATGTATTTTCTTAAACCACCCATAAGAACCATATTCTGACTTTTATCTGGTGAATATCCAACAAGAGGTTCCATTGAATGAATAACAGATCCGGATCCCAAGAACAATAAAGCTTTCGAATAAGCATGAGTGATCAAATGGAATAAAGCAGCTTGATAAGAACCTATACCTAGAGCTAACATCATATAACCCAATTGAGACATTGTAGAATAGGCTAAGCTTCTTTTAATATCTCTCTGAGCAAGAGCTAAAGTGGCTCCTAAGAAAAGTGTTAGTGTACCTATTAAAGAAATGAAACTCATTATCAAAGGTAGGGATATGAAAAGAGGAAGAAGTCGAGCTATAAGAAAAATCCCCGCAGCAACCATAGTTGCTGCGTGTATAAGAGCTGAAATGGGGGTGGGTCCTTCCATAGCATCGGGTAACCATACGTGAAGAGGGAATTGTGCCGATTTCGCAACTGCACCAAGGAATAATAAAAAAGCACACAAAATAGTAAGCAAGGAGTTAATCTCATTATTAGGAATCCAGTTATTAGCTATTTTAAACAAATCCCGAAACTCTAAACTACCTGTTATCCAAAAAAAACCTAGAATTCCTAATAACAGACCAAAATCCCCTACACGATTAGTTACAAAAGCTTTTTGACAAGCACTCGCTGCAATTGGCCGTGTAAACCAAAAGCCTATCAATAAATAGGAACACATTCCCACAAGCTCCCAAAAAAAATAAATTTGTATCAAATTGGAACTAGTAACCAATCCCAACATGGAAGTATTGAAAAAACTTATATAAACAAAAAATCTCAAATATCCCTCATCGTGAGACATATAATCATCACTATAAATAAGAACCAGGATTCCTACAGTAGTAATTAGTATTAACATAATAGAAGTAAGCGGGTCGATTAAGTATCCAAATTCTAAGGAAAAATCATTATTGACGGTCCAAGACCATAGATATTGATAGATAGAACTTCCATTTATTTGTTGAATAGACAGGTGAAATGAGAATACCATAGCTATACTTAAAAGTAAAACACTAGGAAAAGCCCATATGCGACGAAGATTTTTTGTTGCTGTCGGAATAAGAAAAAGTCCAAACCCCATTGACATAATAACTGGAAGTGGGAGAAGAGGGATTACCCATGCATATTGATATGTATGTTCCATAAGAAAAGAAATTGCAATTTTTACTTGAAAATTTTACTTCAATTTTTCTATAAAATTGAAAAAAAGTTTCCGATTCACCAAACTAATTCTTATCTATTTCTGAAGGAATAAAAAAATACTAGAATTCTTAATTTTTCAAAAATTTTCTCATTGAAACAATCAAAAAATAAGAATAGGTTTTGTTGGTTAAAGTCAAAAAGTTAATGAAATAACTTCGTTACCTAGTTATTACCTAAAGAAGGACTTTTATTAAAATACAAAAAAAGATTGAATCATTTTACTTTAATATTTTTTTGTATTAAAATGAAGCAACTCCCTTGTTTCGTAACTCAAATTGATTGGAATTCAATTCTGGAATACTTTAATTAACTATTTGATTGAATTTTCCCTTCCTTTTATCCTCCCGTCTTATATGGGGATAGGCCCCCATACCTTATATCTGTATATGGAGAGTATACTTGATATCTGTATATGGAGAGTATACTTGAAATATAAATTGATTTAAATAGAAAACCTTTGCATATATTCTATATTATTAAAACAAAGTCTAAAAAAAAATATATAATATGTTAAAAAACTCTTGTCTTATCCGCATTAGACAAAATGAAGTAAAAAAGAATTCAGAATTTCAATATTTTTTAGTATCTAAGTATAAATACTAAGAAAAAGAAGAAAGATGGATTGATTTGCGGCAATAGATGTCTTTCACATACAACTAGAAAAAAGTAATTTCCTTTTTGAATGGCAGTTCCAAAAAAACGTACTTCGATGTCAAAAAAGCGTATTCGTAAAAATCTTTGGAAGAAAAAGACTTATTTTTCCATAGTACAATCTTATTCTTTAGCAAAATCAAGATCATTTTCTGGCGTCAGCGAGCATCCAAAACCAAAGGGTTTTTCTCGGCAACAAACAAACAAATAATAGAGTTTTGGGATAATATGAATTGACCTATCCCAAAAAAATTCCAATTATTTAATATGAAAAATTAGGATTAATTAATGAATGTACTTTTATGTGTCGAATTCCTCGGTACAATATTCTTAGAACAAACCTCTCTGATATATATAAAATCTCTGATATATAAAAAAAGGGTTTTTGGTATACTGTGACCTAAATATTCTTTTCCTATCAATAAACTTTTCGTAATAGAATCCGTATAATAAATAAAAAAAGGGGGATTCTATTATGAAAAGTAGAGTATTCCTGCAATAAGACTTACAACTTCTACCTATCTTATCCTAAATTAACAAAAAAATTAGTTCTATATTGCAACTGAGAAAAAATTGTTCCAACTCTTTCAAACTTTGTTTCTATTGGGCAAAGCAAGAATTTTTTTGTTAAAAAATTCGCAACGATACTACCAAACGAAGTCTATTTTAATCAAGATTCTAATGTCCTAAATTCTATGGAATCTTCCAATCTCGACGATTCGCGAGAAAATAACTTAATATTCTTTTAATAAACCTGTTATTTCAACTTAGCCGCCATGGTGAAATTGGTAGACACGCTGCTCTTAGGAAGCAGTGCTCAAGCATCTCGGTTCGAGTCCGAGTGGCGGCAGTCTCGAAAAAGAATACAATAGATTATAAAATAAAATGGATTCAATTCGAAATTTCCAATTTTGTAATGGGACCTTCTACTTATGCTATTTGCAACTTTAGAACATATACTAACTCATATTTCTTTCTCAACAATTTCAATTGTGATTACGATTCATTTGATAACCTTATTAGTTCGTGAACTTGGGGGATTGTGTGATTCGTCAGAAAAAGGAATGATAGCCACTTTTTTCTGTATAACAGGATTCTTAGTTTCTCGTTGGGCTTCTTCGGGGCATTTTCCATTAAGTAATTTATATGAGTCATTGATCTTCCTTTCATGGGCTCTGTATATTCTTCATATGATTCCTAAGATACAGAACTCTAAAAATGATTTAAGCACAATAACTACGCCGAGTACTATTTTAACGCAAGGCTTTGCCACGTCGGGTCTTTTAACTGAAATGCATCAATCCACAATACTAGTACCTGCTCTACAATCTCAGTGGTTAATGATGCATGTCAGTATGATGTTACTAAGCTATGCGACTCTTTTGTGCGGATCCTTATTATCCGCCGCTCTTCTAATCATTAGATTTCGAAAGAATTTAGATTTCTTTTCGAAAAAGAAGAAAAATGTTTTGCTTAAAACATTTTTCTTTAATGAGATTGAATATTTCTATGCAAAAAGAAGTGCTTTAAAAAGCACCTTTTTTCCTTCATTTCCAAATTATTACAAATATCAATTAATTGAGCGTTTGGATTCTTGGAGTTATCGTGTCATTAGTCTAGGGTTTACCCTTTTAACCATAGGTATTCTTTGTGGAGCAGTATGGGCTAATGAGGCGTGGGGATCCTACTGGAATTGGGATCCTAAAGAAACTTGGGCATTTATTACTTGGACCATATTTGCAATTTATTTACATAGTAGAACAAATCCAAAGTGGAAGGGTACGAAGTCAGCATTTGTAGCTTCCATAGGATTTCTTATAATTTGGATCTGTTATTTTGGTATCAATCTATTAGGAATAGGTTTACATAGTTATGGTTCATTTACATTACCCATCTAAATGATTACATAACATAAAACCTTAATGAAATGGAAAAAACTTCCATTTTTGTGTTTGATTTGAGAACCCCTTGAACGCCTTCTCAAAGGGTTCTCAAAAATTCGAGATAGATCTAATTAGACTCTTTTACTTTTTTCTGAATTTTTTAGTATTTCCACTATGGAATATAGAGCGGACTAGTAGAAGAAAAAAAATCCTATTTAGGATAATAATTGGATAACAGAGCCTCTACCCTGTCAACGGATAGCGAGAGAACAAAATCTGGATAAATACCGATTCCTATTACTGGTAAAAAGATACAGATTAAAAGAAAGAGTTCTCGCGGGCCAGAATCCACAAAATTTTCGTTTGGAACATGAAATAGTTTGTATCCATAGAACATCTGTCGTAACATAGATAATAAATAAATAGGAGTTAATATCATTCCAATTGCCATTACAAAAGTAATTAGCATTTTTGGCATTAACAGAAATTTTGGACTAGTAATTAGTCCAAAAAATACTATTAATTCCGCAACAAAACCGCTCATTCCTGGTAAGGCAAGAGAAGCCATTGAAAAGCTACTAAACATGGTAAAAATTTTTGGCATTGGGATAGAAACCCCTCCCAGTTCTTCGAGATAAACAAGGCGCATTCTATCACAAGCCGTTCCCGCTAAGAAAAAAAGTGTAGCCCCAATAAATCCATGGGATAATATTTGTAAAATAGCTCCATTGAGTCCAATGTTGGTTATGGAACCAATTCCTATAATAATGAAACCCATGTGAGAGACGGAGGAGTAGGCTATTCTTTTTTTGAAATTTCGTTGGCCAAGAGAAGTTGAAGCTGCATAGATTATTTGCATCGCTCCTATTATTACTAACCAAGGGGAAAATAGATAATGAGCATGAGGTAACAATTCCATATTGATCCGAATCAATCCATATGCTCCCATTTTTAATAGGATTCCCGCTAAAAGCATACATGTACTGTAATGCGCTTCCCCATGGGTATCTGGTAACCACGTATGTAGGGGTATAATCGGCAATTTGACAGCATAAGCAATAAGGAAGCCAAAATAAAATAGTATTTCCAATGTTGCAGGGTATGATTGATTAATTAATCTTTCCAAATCTAATCTTGGTTCGTTGGAACCGTATAAGCCCATACCTAGAACTCCGATTAAGAAAAAAATGGAACCACCTGCAGTATACAAAATAAACTTTGTAGCTGAATAGAGACGCCTCTTCCCCCCCCACATGGATAAAAGTAAGTAAACAGGAATTAATTCTAACTCCCACATGATAAAAAAAAGTAAAAGGTCTCGCGAAGAAAATAATCCTATTTGACCGCTATACATTGCGAGCATCAGGAAATAGAATAATCGGGAATTCCGGGTAACCGGCCAAGCTGCTAAAGTAGCTAAAGTAGTCATAAATCCTGTCAATAAAATAGATCCTAATGAAAGTCCATCGATTCCCAATCTCCAGTGGAAATCGAAGACATCTATCCATTTAGAATCCTCTTTTAATTGGATTAAGGGATCCTCCAATTGGAAATGATAACAGAATGCATAAGTCATTAGAAGGAATTCTAATAAACAAATAGACATAGTATACCACCTAACGATTTTGTTTCCCCTATGAGGTAAAAAGAAAATTAATGAACCCGCAAATATCGGCAAAACAACAAGTATTGTTAACCAAGGAAAAGAACTCATGATAAAGTGATAAAGACAAGATACGTTTTGACCAGAAAAGCCCGTGCTCGATTATTTTGAGCACAGGCTTCTTCGGTAAAGAGGAATCAGACGATTCAAGTGGAATTTTTTGTAACGTATCAATAAGATAGAGCCATGCTGCGGGTTGTCTCAGGTCCTAAATAAACGCGGACACTTAAAAAATCTGTTGGGCAGGCGGATTCGCATCTCTTACAACCCACACAATCTTCGGTTCTCGGCGCGGAAGCAATTTGCTTGGCTTTACATCCATCCCAAGGTATCATTTCTAATACATCTGTTGGACAAGCTCGTACACATTGAGTGCATCCTATACATGTATCATAAATTTTTACGGAATGTGACATTGGATCTATAAATTTTCCTTTTCAACATAAAAATTTTCGATCTGGTCAAAATGAAATTAGTACTATATCAATCAAATGTATTGTAGACACCAGACGAAGCAATGGTTTATCCAAACTTCAACAAATAATGCAATATATTTCTTAATCCGTTTGTGAGAAAGCATGAAAAGAGCCAAGAGACTTGAATTTTGGGCTTCAACAATCATAATTATACGAATTGTATATACGAATTCGAATTAGCCAATAAATTGGCTATCGTCTTTTCAATATAAATTATTGCAATATTCAAATTGCAATATCAATGAATTGCAAAAATTCAACTAAGTAAAAAAGAATACTATGGAATAACCTACTAAAAAAATAGATATTCTCAAATAATAAATAGTATTCATGTTAATATTTCATATTATTATTATATGTGTCCCTTTGTTTAGAAGATTCTATGTCTAATTATTCAAAAAATTAGATTGATTGATACGAGTTGATTTCCTATTACGATGGATGGAAGAAAGAATGGATAATCCAATAGCTGCTTCAGCAGCCGCAAGGGCTATAACAAAAATTGCGAAAATGTCTCCTTTTAATTGGCGGCTATCAAATAGATCAGAAAATGTTACGAGATTTAGATTAATTGAATTCAGTATAAGTTCAAGGCATATTAGAGCTCTAACCATGTTTCGGCTTGTGATCAATCCATAGATACCAATCGAAAATAAATAGACACTCAAAAAAAGTACATGCTCAAACATCATTAACTAACTCCTTAGCAATCTCGATTCATTTCAATATGAGGACAAGAATTGAACCGATTGAATTAATTAGAATAGAACAATTACACAACAAAAGAGAAAAGAAGGTATTTGTTGGCAGTAGATGGGTTTTAATAAATCAAAATTGTGGTTCTTTAGTGATTTATTTTAGATTTGAAATTCTTATAATTTTGACTCATTCTAAGTATTTCTTATTGCCGAGCCATAGTAATTGCACCTATTAAAGAAACTAGAAGAATTATGGAAATGAGTTCAAATGGAAGATAAAAATCGGTTGCTAAATGAATCCCAATTTGTTGAACGTTATTTATGAGACCCTGTTCTACTATTTGGTTTGATCTTGTAGTCCAAAGAATTCCATACCATGACGTATCTGGGATAGTAGTCATTAGTGAAAAAGGAATAGTTATACAAACGAGTGAAGTGAACCCATCTCCAATAGTCCAAAAATTCTTATCTTTAGACCATTCTGAGCCATTTACGAACATTACGGCAAATATGATCAAGACATTTATAGCTCCCACATAAATAAGAAGTTGTGCCACAGCTACAAAGTAGGAATTCAATAAAATATAGAATAAGGATATACAAACAAGAACTAATCCTAGCGAAAAAGCAGAAAAAGTTGGGTTGGTAAGTAATACCACCCCTAGACCCCCTAGTAGAAGAACAAATCCCCCAAATAGCACAAGAATTTCATGTATTGGCCCAGGTAAATCCATTATGGATAAGAAGAAATTAATAGTATAAATTTTTTCATGAACTGACTAAAACTAAAAGATTCAAGGAAGAAAAAAGGGATTAGGAAATTTTTTTGTATATTGTATATAAGCTCTTTCTATAGTTAGAAATCACATCACGAAAATCTACTCTGATTTAAAATCAGGAATAATTTGCAATAAGCAGTAGGTATTCGTTTTTCTTTCTAGTTAGTAAAGAACTTTTGGATTCTAACAAAAAAATTCTAGTAATCAGTAATCGTTCTTGAATTCCAAGATTTTTCTTCGTCTATTTTACTTTGAGTTGAATTCCTAATTGTTTGAATTGTGTAATCTCCCATTATGGAGATTGGTAACCGACTCAAAGCAATTTGATTGTAATTCAATTCATGACGATCATAAGTAGAAAGTTCATATTCTTCAGTCATTGATAAACAGTTTGTCGGACAGTACTCAACACAATTACCACAAAATATACAAACTCCGAAATCAATACTATAATTAAGCAATTGTTTCCTTTTAATATCCTTTTCAAATCTCCAATCCACAAGAGGTAGATCTATAGGGCATACGCGAACACATACTTCACAAGCAATACATTTATCAAATTCAAAGTGGATTCGCCCCCGGAAACGCTCCGATGTAATTGATTTTTCATAGGGGTAGTGAATCGTTATAGGTAAACGATTTGTGTGGGATAAGGTAATTATGAAACTTTGACCAATGTACCTTGCTGCGCGTATTGTTTGTTGACCATAACTCATGAACCCAGTTACCATAGGGAACATATTCGAAATATCTATGAAAAAGGTATGTTTCTTTCTCTTGTTTGAGAGAACTTTTGTGTTGAAAATATTCTTACTGTTATTGTATTATCTTATTTTATAGTGAAACAAGTTGGGAAGAAGTTGTTAATAAGAGATTGCCCAGGGAAATAGGTAAAAGAAATTTCCATCCAAGATTTAATAACTGATCCATTCTCATCCTGGGTAAAGTCCATCTTATTGTGATAGAAATGAAGAGAAATAAATAAGCTTTAGTTAATGTAATAAAGATACCCATTGTCATTTCTAAAATTCCAACCATTTTATTCATTTGGAAAAATCCAAAAAAGGATATATAGGGAATAGACAAATTCCACCCGCCTAAGTAGAGAACTGTTACAAATAAAGAGGAAACTAATAAATTTAGGTAAGAAACAAGATAAAATAAACCATATTTGATACCAGAATATTCGGTTTGATAACCTGCTACTAATTCTTCCTCTGCTTCTGGTAAATCAAAGGGTAATCTTTCACATTCCGCCAAAGAAGAAATTAGAAAAACCAGAAAACCTATAGGCTGACGCCAAAGATTCCATCCAAAAAAACCATATTTTGACTGGGCTTCAACTATATCAACTGTACTTGAACTGTTGGATAATCATAGTCGACGATAACATCACAGTTCCCACCGCTATTCCAAAACCGTACATGAAACCTTAGTTTCATACGGCTCCTCTATGATCAGAAAAAAGGAAAGTACTGTTTCATTTCGTTATTATCTTCTTGGGCGTAGTTAGAGTTATCTAAGATAAAATCGATTTCAACGTCCTAAATTAGACCAAAGGAATTCTGTCTGCTAGAATAATAAAAAACGCTTCGGAATTCATCTCATCCTTTATAATATAATGGTACTTTTTCTTTGTTCAGCAATAACTTAATCTTGGAATAAAACACTCGTTATAACAATTAATAAACGAAAAGAGTTGGGTATTAGTTCATGAAGAATTCTGTATGAATATGGATAAACGACGGAAAGAATAAATAAAGATCTTTTTTTTTGTATTGCATTCCATATCTTTTGTCCTATTCTTCTTTCCACGAGGGGTATTTAAAAAGAAAAAAGGAATAAAGGGTTAATTCGTTCTTGATAGCCATTTCCATTAACAAGTGAATGGGAACATACTCTGGATCGGAATCCGAAGAAAGTACTACTTGCTCATTTCCACCAATTTCAAGTCCTTATTATGATTCCTTTTATGAGGAAAAATATCTAATGCCTTAGATTCCCTCATTACTAATCCTTTATGTACTTTAGTGTTTCTAATCCCTCACTAACTTTTGATGGATTCCCTTATGATTACAACTTTCTGTATCGGGAATCCCTTATTATTGCCCGCTTCAAGATATGATGACTAATCAAAAAATCTCAACCTTGGGGTAAAGAATTTACAGCGCTTATGTTTACTTCCATTTTTTCTTGTACGTAGGAAATGAGATTTTTTCTTTTTACTACAAATTAATAAGCAGTTTTGTTTCACTCATATAGCTATCTAGTTTAACTTACTAACCTGAATATAGAATAAGAAAAGGAAGATAAATATTCAATGAATTTCAGAGGAAAAAGATCCTATTTTAACGAATCGCACGTAGAGATATTGCTAGTACACAAAAAGTTAATGGGATTTCATAACTAATAGATTGAGCGGCAGCTCGTAGACCACCTGAAAAAGAATATTTATTATTTGAGCTATATCCTGCCATAAGAAGACCAATAGGAGCAATACTTGAAATGGCAATCCATAAAAAAACACCAATACTAAGATCCGCTAAAACAAAGCGATATCCCAAAGGAATAACTAAAAAACTTAATAAAATTGATATGACTGCTATAGACGGTCCAATGCTAAATAAGGGAATATCCCCTCGGGATGGCAAGATATCCTCTTTAAAAAGTAGCTTAGTTCCATCTGCTATAGCTTGAAGCAGTCCCAGGGGGCCAGCATATTCAGGACCAATACGTTGTTGTATCGATGCGGATATTTCTCTTTCTAACCACACAATTACGAGTACTTCTATTGTGATTCCCAGTAAGAGGGTCAAAATGGGTAGAATCCATATCAGTCCATAGACTTCTTTTAATAATTCCAAGTTCGAAAAAGAATTGATAGCTTCTACCTGTACCCTGTCTATTATCATTTCAACGATCAACTTCTCCCATAATGATATCTATACTACCTAATATCGTCATGATATCAGCCAATTTCATTTTTTTGACTAGCTGAGGAAGAATTTGCAAATTAATAAAACCGGGTGGACGAATTTTCCATCTCCAGGGGAAAAGACTATCATCTCCTACCAGATAAATTCCTAATTCACCTTTTGGGGCTTCCACTCTTGCATAAAGCTCTTGCTTTGACAATTCAAAATTGGGCGAAGGTTTTTTACCAAGAAATCGATATTCAAAATCATTCCATTCGGAATTCTTTGCTTTCTTAAAGCGTCGGACTTCTAAATTCTCATAAGGGCCCCCAGGAATTTTTTCTACAGCCTGTTGAATAATTTTGATTGATTCCCTCATTTCACCGATTCGTACTAAATAGCGCGCTAATGAATCCCCTTCTTTTTGCCATTGGACTTTCCAATCGAATTGATTGTAAGACTCGTAAAGATCAACTTTACGAAGATCCCATTGTATTCCAGAAGCTCGTAACATGGGGCCCGATAAGCCCCAATTTACAGCTTCTTCTCCGCTAATAAAACCAACTCCCTCAACTCGTTCCAAAAAAATGGGATTCTGTGTAATAAGTTGTTGATATTCAATAACTCCTCGTAAAAAATAATCACAGAAATCTAAACATTTATCGATCCATCCATAAGGCAGATCGGCAGCAACTCCTCCGATGCGAAAGTAATTATGCATCATTCGCATACCTGTAGCAGCTTCAAATAGATCATATATTAATTCTCTCTCTCTAAAAATATAAAAAAAAGGAGTCTGCGCACCGAGATCTGCCATAAAAGGTCCAAGCCATAACAAGTGAGAAGCTATACGGCTCAATTCTAACATAATTACCCTAATATAGCTGGCTCTTTGGGGTATTTGAATATTCTCCAAGAATTCTGGTGCATTTACCGTTATTGCTTCTGTAAACATAGTAGCTAAATAATCCCAACGTGTTACATAAGGTAAGTATTGTATAATAGTTCGGTTTTCCGCGATTTTTTCCATTCCTCTGTGTAAATAGCCTAATATGGGTTCACAATCAATAACATCTTCACCATCGAGAGTAACGATCAGTCGAAGAACACCATGCATTGATGGGTGGTGAGGGCCCATATTGACTATCATGAGATCTTTTCTTGTAAGCGGTAGACTCATATCCTTTCTTCCTTAATTCATTATTCCATGAAAATGGATTATTCCATGAATTCCTCAAAACGAGGCTCATCAAAATGCAAAATCTAAGACTACTATAAGACTACTAATAAAATAAGAAAAAAAATTCGAACGATGAAATTACCGCTCCCTAATATCCAACTGACTGATTAATTTCTTATAACGTACTCTATTTTTCTTTGCCAAATAAGCCAGCAAACGTTGACGTTTTCCCAAAAGTCTTCGGAGACCTCTTTCCGATGAAAAATCTTTTTTGTGTAATTCCAAATGTGAAGCAAGTCTCCGTATCTTATTGGTGAAACTGAATACTTGAAATTCAACAGAACCCCAGTTTTCTTCTTTTTCTTCTTTAACCATAAATCCAAAAATTTTTCTACCTCCTTTCTTTTTCATGTATTTTTCTGATCAGGAAAAATAAAAAATTATGTCAGTTATTTTGAAGTTATTCTAATCTCGTACACACAAAAATTTGCAATTATTCATCTACTACTGGAATTTTGATTTATTTTATCGATGCAAATTGGATTTGGATAGAAGGGTACATTCTTTTATTTTAGATAGAAGAAACTTTTCTTCTATCTAAAATAAAAGAATTTTGCTGATTTATTTATTGCTATATCCAATTTATGGAATTGATACACCGTTTAATTGATATCATTTAGCAAAATGAAACATAGCATATGCATCCATCTTTCGGCTCGAGAATTTCACGGGATAGAGATATGGTATAAGAAATAGGCTATTAAGTAACTCTAAATGAATTGTGGATACATCTGTATCCTTAACATACTGAAACAACTGCCATTATTCGTATCAAACCAATAGCGATTCATACAAGTTAAATCTTCTAATCAATGGTGGGCCAATAATGAATTTTTTTGCATATGTATTAAGACGCTTGGCCTGATTTCGAAATTGTCCAGAGTTTTTTATGTAGTTTTCCTTGCAAAATGATGGATCTCCTTCCGCAACTTTCCAATTACGAGTACGAGAATTGAAAGACATGAAAATTC